TAACTCATCACTTCAAATTATCTGGATCCAAGGAAGCAGTCAAGATATGATATGTTGGTCTTATCATTGCAGCAACTGAATTCGCTTTGGCATAAACAAAAGAAAAAGCAATCCGATTAGGAGTTGTAAACGAAAGGGTGTGGATAAACGGAAGGTGAGAGAAAGATATAAAAATCTATCAATGATATATAATTCCAATATGTAAGGTCTATGAATCCTCTCAAAAAGGGCAATGTAATAAAGCATCAATACAGATTCATCTAGCATTATACGAATCTCTTCGTAGCACAAAAATAAGGAGCCTCGAGCCAATAAAGACTAAGAACGTTGACTCAAAATAAAGTAAAAGCTCCGTTGTCAAATTCAGGCCTAACCATTAATCAAGAAGCGCTGGGAACGATGGAACCTGTGAATACAGAAGATTCAATTGAAAATGAATACACATGATTCAGCGGGCGGGATGGCGGAATAAACCAAAGACCAATTCATCTATTCTGAGAAGTCATGAACTAACCCTACAACAGAAATAGATATTGAAAGAGTAAATATTCGCCCGCGACATTTTTTTCTTATTTAATTGCTAAAATATAGGCGATCTGATACGAGAAAAGCGAAAAGAAAACAAAGATTTGTTATAACTATACTTTATAACTATATTTATTAAATAAAAAAATCAATAGAAAGTTTTTAATATTTCAATTTTTGTTATATTTTATTTTATGCTGATAAAAATCGAAATAAATATATTTACTATATTTTATTTTTTTATATAACTTCTATTATAATATTATAAATTTTCTAAAATATATATACTATTTTTGGATCATTTCATTCGCGAGGAGCCGGATGAGAAGAAATTATCATGTCCGGTTCTGTAATAGGGATGGAATTGAAAAAGAACCATCCACTATAACCCCAAAAAGAACTCGATTCCGTAAACAACATAGAGGAAGAATGAAGGGAATATCTTATCGAGGTAATCGTATTTGTTTCGGCAAATATGCTCTTCAGGCACTTGAACCCGCCTGGATTACATCTAGACAAATAGAAGCAGGACGACGGGCAATGACACGAAATGCGCGTCGTGGTGGAAAACTATGGGTACGTATATTTCCAGACAAACCAGTTACAGTAAGACCTGCGGAAACACGTATGGGTTCGGGGAAAGGATCCCCCGAATATTGGGTAGCTGTTGTCAAACCAGGTCGAATACTTTATGAAATAAGCGGAGTAACAGAAAAAATCGCCAGAAAAGCTATCTCAATAGCAGCATCCAAAATGCCTATACGAACTCAATTTCTTATTTCAGAATAGGAATGTAGAAACAAACGTTGGGATAAAAAAACACCTTTTGTTTTGGACAAATAATATTTCTTTTTCTTTTTTCGCCTTTGCATTGAAAGATTAAAAAATGATATGATTCAACCTCAGACCCATTTGAATGTAGCAGACAACAGCGGGGCTCGAGAATTGATGTGTATTCGAATCATAGGAGCTAGCAATCGTCGATATGCTTATATTGGCGACATTATTGTTGCTGTGATAAAAGAAGCAATACCAAATATGCCCTTAGAAAGGTCCGAAGTGATCCGAGCTGTAATTGTGCGTACCCGCAAAGAACTCAAACGCGACAACGGTATGATAATACGATATGATGACAATGCTGCGGTTATTATTGATCAAAAAGGAAATCCAAAAGGAACTCGAGTTTTTGGTGCAATCGCCCGAGAATTGCGACAATTAAACTTTACAAAAATAGTTTCATTAGCTCCCGAGGTATTATAAACCACGAGAATAGTGGGCTATTTGAATGAAATAGAGCAGTAGATTGTGTATCACGTATATACCTTTCCTTTTTACATAAAAGAAAAAGAATAAACTAAGAAAAACATGTTGATTATATAAAAATTCGGAGCACCACAAATTTTAGGGCATTATGAGTAGGGACACCATTGCCGATATAATAACCTCGATCCGAAATGCTGACATGAATAGAAAGGGAACGGTTCGAATAACATCGACTAAAATCACGGAAACCTTTGTTAAAATACTTTTACGAGAAGGTTTTATCGAAAACGTGAGAAAACATCAGGAAAAAAACAAATATTTTTTGGTTTCAACTCTACGACATAGAAGGAATAGGAAAGGGCCATATACAAGATTTTTAAATTTAAAACAGGTCAGTCGCCCCGGTCTACGAATCTATTCGAACTATCAAAAACTTCCTAGAATTTTAGGTGGAATAGGGATTCTAATTCTTTCTACTTCTCGAGGTATAATGACAGACCGAGAGGCTCGACTAGAAAGAATTGGTGGAGAAATTTTATGTTATATATGGTAATCCCTCTTATATACGAATTGGATCCGAAATTTCCTATTTTGGAAAAAAAGAGAAAGGACGGGTTGTCTAATATCACTCCTCCTCCATTAGTTGATACTTTAAAGGGGTTTTACCTGGAATGAAAGAAGAAAAATCGATTCATGAAGGTTTAATTGTTGA